GATTACTCTATCAACCGCCGTCTACTTCAAAGATCCCTCCTGAAACATTTTTCAAATACAAAAAGTCAGTATCGTCCCACGAATTAGTAAATTAAAGGAAGGATTTTTTTGTACAGAATAACAAAGGACAAGTCAATCTTCATAGATTTCATCGTAAATGTGAAATAATTATACAAATAAAAATGCGGGAGAGAGAAAAAAGATGCAGGGTCGTTTGTCTGCTTGGCTGGTCAAACATGGGCTAGTTCATAGATCTTTGGGCTTTGATTACCAAGGAATAGAGACTTTACAAATAAAGCCCGAGGATTGGCATTCCATTGCTGTCATTTTATATGTATATGGTTACAATTATCTGCGTTCCCAATGCGCCTATGATGTAGCACCAGGCGGACTGTTAGCTAGTGTATATCATCTTACGAGAATAGAGTATGGCATAGATCAACCAGAAGAAGTATGTATAAAGGTATTTGCCCCAAGGAAGAATCCTAGAATTCCGTCTGTTTTCTGGGTTTGGAAAAGTGCGGATTTTCAAGAAAGGGAATCTTATGATATGTTGGGAATCTCTTATGATAATCATCCGCGTCTGAAACGTATCTTAATGCCGGAAAGTTGGATAGGGTGGCCCCTACGTAAGGATTATATTGCCCCCAATTTTTATGAAATACAAGATGCTCATTGAATAATAAGAAAGAAATCTTCAGTGCTACAACGCCAGATATTCAAGGAATATTTGTACGTTCTCTTATAGATCAACAGAGTCATTGAATTCTCATTCATATTATTATGGATATGGATAGACTAAATAAAAAAAAAAGACAATACAATTAGGGAGTCTCCTATTTTGAAGATATTTATTTCGGACGAGCCGAGCCAATAGGATGAACTAAACGAGTTCCGCATCATGAACTTTGTACCGCGCACACCCAGCTCCATATAACGTCATATAGGAGGGAATGAAAAAATAGAATAGGAAAGAAAATACAAAGAAATGAAAGAGGATTAGATTCTATTTGTATTGTATCTGAGATGAATCTTGGATATTCCCACCCCTCAACTCCTCTAAACTAGACTTTTAAGTCTTTTAACCAACTAATTTAACCTTTCGAATCTATATGAAGTATTAACATTCTTTTTGACCGAGAGAAGACACATTGTGAACAAATAAAAAACAAGAGGAAACATAATCTAATTTTTTTTCTTTTACATACTTTATAAAATATACTCTTTACTCATCTAAAAAGGCTATATCTTCAGACACCTAGATGGATAAGTATGTCTCATGATCTATACTATTAATGAATATGTATGTCGATCTATACTAAATTAATACGAAATTCATTTAATTAACTTGTAGAATAGATACTTATGCACAAATTAATCATGTGCCAGGAACCAGATTTGAACTGGTGACACGAGGATTTTCAGTCCTCTGCTCTACCAGCTGAGCTATCCCGACCATTTCTGACGCGTCATCTTTCTCATTTTACTAAATTACTTGGGCCTATGTCAATTAAAAAAAAAAACGAAAAATTATTATACAGTCTTAGCCAGGACCTGGAATGTTTGTTTTGTATCTTTAAAATAAAAAGACGATTTCGTAAGTTTCAGTCCGAGTAATGATTTAGATTGTTAATCATGCCAATTTCCAATGGGGATTCCTTGTTTTGCTCAAAGATGTTCATTTGTATGTGTATCATATCTACCACAAGACTTGTGAAAAGAGAAAAAATTCAGCCCGGATGAAGGAATCGAATGAATGAAAAAGATAATGAATTTTGAACCGTTAACGAAAAGAGAGAATAGGATAAAATAATTAGGGAGTCGAACAGGTCTTTTTGTTTTGGGGATAGAGGGACTTGAACCCTCACGATTTCTAAAGTCGACGGATTTTCCTCTTACTATAAATTTCCTTCTTGTCGATATTGACATGTAGAATGGGACTCTATCTTTATTCTCGTCCGATTAATCAGTTATCTATCAGACTATGGAGTGAATAATTTGATCAATTAATATTCGATCCTTTCTTCAACTTGAAATCGATTCAAAACAATTATTTTTCTTTTATTCCAATTTGCATATCATATAAATATAAAAAAATACGGATCCGGGTCGTCATTAATCATTTGAGATAGTTTTTCAGTACGTATACGTATGTATATAAGGTTATCCTCTACCTTATCCTTTCTAGAGTTTTGACGAAAGGATTCCTTTGCTTTACTAATGCACGGCCTCCATTTGTTAGAACAGCTTCCATTGAGTCTCTGCACCTATCCTTTTTTATTCTGTCTTTATGTATGAACCTTTTTTTTTTTTTTTGTTTTGGGAAAACAGGATTTGGCTCAGGATTGCCCGTTTTTAATTCCAGGGTTTCTCTGAATTTGAAAGTTATCACTTAGTAAGTTTCCATACCAAGGCTCAATCCAATTAAGTCCGTAGCGTCTACCAATTTCGCCATATCCCCCCCTTTTTTTTTTTGAGATGAAAATCTTATTATGATGCC